TCTATTCGGGGGATCCTAAGGAAAATAATTTTGTTTCTACCGAGCTGAAATAAGAAGCCGAGGGTTCTAGTAAACCAAAACCATCATTTTCTAGCTATTTGGCTTCAATCTTGCCCTTTTTCAGCGCAAAAATTGAAGATTTAGTTACGATTGAAAGTTTTGTACTATTATCCATAGATCCTTTATTCATACTCATTGAATTGGAAGAATTTAACCAATCAAAAAAATTATGCTTCTCGACTCCATAATCCAATTTTTTTATTAAAAATCTGTAAAATTCTGATTGACTTTTGGATATAAATCGTGAGAATGTATATTCTTTCCTCAAATGTCCTATTGAGGGGTAAAGAATTAAATCTTTTTAAGAAATAAAGTTTTTTATCGGAATGGAATATGAAATATGAAAAAAATGGAAAGACCCCTTAACTATTGAAGTTGTTAATAGAACGAATCACACTTTTACCGCTAAACTATACCCGCTACATATTAATTATATATTTAATATATATTTGAATATATTTGAATTTAATATATATTTTATATTTCATATTAATATGAAATTTGAATCAAATACTGAACTTCAACTTTCGTTTAGAATGAAATTTGTTTTTCATTGATGAATTTCCGAATCTTATACTTAAGAATAAGAAAATAAAGACAAAAAATAGTAGTTTACAATAGTAGTTTACTATATAATAGAATACTATTACTAGAACACTTTTACTATAAATTTTAATAGAAAGACTAAATATTCTAATTTATGCTCTAATTTACTATAATTACTATAGAATATTCTATATTAATCTAGAATTTTTGAAAGAATTTCTAAGAGAATTTCTCCATTAGAATCTTATATAATTTCTAATGATTAGGAATGGCAATGAAAATTAGTCTTCTTGTTTCAATAACAATTTTTATTCGTCGGAACAAAAGAAGTACTGGCCAGGCCAGTACTTATATTTAATCAGGTCGGCTTTTGTACAAAATCAAAAAAGTAAAGTATTCTTTCTATTGGAGAAATCTGTTTCGGATCATTGAAGTGAAGGAAAATAAAGATTGTTCTCAATCTTGACTTCACGTGTGAAATCACATGATAAATTTCCCATTTTGAATGGGGAGAGATGGCTGAGTGGACTAAAGCGTCGGATTGCTAATCCGTTGTACGAATTATTCGTACCGAGGGTTCAAATCCCTCTCTCTCCGACCCCCCTGATCACTTGATATTTTCAAATTGGAATAATTTTTAATTTTCGATTAGTTTCTTTTATAAATCTTTTATCTTTATTTAGCATCTATTCCATTTATTTATACATTTACCTATGAAAAAATCAAGGAAAAAGTAAAAACGAATCTCATCTCTTTTTTTATTCTTCGCGCCCAGGATTACGCTCCGGATCATTAGATAAGAATCCGAAGATGAAGAGAGAAACAAAGAATATTACTACTGTATAAACAAATAGTTTAAGAGTAAGCATTAAAAATCTCCAAGATAAGATCATTTTTTGTTTAAGGAAATAGATCACCTATTTTACGACACACGCTATACACTATTTTGACATGACGCTCCAAATTTCTTTCTATTTTTAATGTAATATTCTAATGTAATATTATGAATAATATTCGTTTTTTTTGTTACCAAAAATTTCTTGCCATATCCATATCTATAATTAGGTATTGTATGGGATCTTCTAAAGGAAAAGTCAGAACAAAAAGAATCAGCTGATTAGCTGATTAAAGATCAAGATCATCGCCCCTTCCCTTATTCAAATTCAATAAGAAATACCAGAATTTTGCTTTTTGAATCGAGGGTTCCTAATGTCCAGACTTATCTGAATATTATTTATGATCTTATTGATTTTCAGAATCAAAATTTTATCTGTTTTTTATCGAATAAATTTTGAATTGAATAGAGATTTCATTCTTATCGAAAACTTACAGCAGCTTGCCAAACAAAGGCTAAGAGAAGAAAAAGTACAGGGATAACCGGCATAACGTCTACAATTGGATTGAAAAAGGCATAAGCTTCGGGCAATTTGGCGAAGAAGAAACTACTCGAATAAAGGGTAGAATTAAGACAGAGACAGATTAAACTAAAGATATTAAACATAACAAATATTCTTTTCTTGTTCTTCAAAATTCAAATGAAATTCAAATGATAATAAATTATCAGATTGGATTGAGTTGTTTTTCTGAGGGAAAATTTAAAAGAAAAAGGCAGATAAAAGAAATAAATTCTTCTTTTTCTTTGACTTCTCCCCAATAAAATAAGAATACAAAGAATTCTATTTTCATACAATATCTTAATTGAATTCTAAGTAATGATCAATTAATCTTTTTGATTCTATATCCATTGTGTTGAATCCTAGCGACAACATGTCCTATATTTCTTTTGGTTGGTTATTGACGAATAACCAATATTTATCTTAGTCTTTTTTAGACCAACTAAAAATGGGGCGTGGCCAAGCGGTAAGGCAACGGGTTTTGGTCCCGTTATTCGGAGGTTCGAATCCTTCCGTCCCAGATCGTTTGCATCCAAAACGAAAGATTCTTCTCTATTGAAAATCTAATTCAACAATTTTCTGTTTAATTTTGGATACAATGTTATCCAATCTGAATTCTAAGAATCATATCTTTTTTTTTTTTACTTTATTTATTAAATTACTCAAGTATTTTATTCTTCAATATTTGTGATTCCTTTTGTTAACGATTCTTTGTTTTATAAGATGGAGATGGATGCGAAAAGATCATAATTTTCATAATTTGAGGATTCTTTTTTTCTCTTTGATCTTACCTTACACGAGACTTTTTCTACTCCATAATTATGTTTTAAATTCAATGAAAATAATAAATGAAAATCAGATTCAATTGGAGATGGTAAATTAGAATCAGAAAATCATATTTCATAAATAAAAAATGAAAAAATATACATAATTATGACATAAGAATATATTGTAGATTTTTCTTATTAAGAATATCTTATTTTTTCATTATTTTTCATTATTTCAGATTATCTTATTATTCTATAATTCTATAATTGAATATTTCAATGAAATATTTAGTTTAGTATATTATTTAGTATTTAGTTAAAGTGGCTAAAAACTTTTAGCCATTCAAAGAAAGTCAAAGGTTTTTTTTTAGTTTTCTAATTTCTTTCTTTTTTTAACGAAAAAGGGGGATCTTTTATTATGGAAAATCCCGAAAGATCTGCTGAAGATGTAAATAAGTTTGCTTAAACCTGATTTTTTTTCATGTGATATTATTCATATGAGAAAATATGGGGTAATTTTAAGTGAAATCTTTTCCGGATAAACACTTATATATAAGTTTATATAAGTGTAGATTATTATGTATCGGCTCAGCCAATGACTATTCATGATTCCATATTGAATCAATTGCATACGGTTCAAAATTAAAATGAGAGGGATGTTATGGTAAAACTTCGTTTGAAACGATGTGGTAGAAAGCAACGTGCGACTTGAAGGACATGATTGGATGTGGATTATGACATCCACCATTTTCTATACGAATGAAGATGCTCTTGTCTCGACATAGTTTGTTCTGCTAGGGACCTGATTGAATTTGTCTTGGGTTGCTAAATAAAGATACTAATGGTATAGAAAGGTATAGCATATGATGGAGCTCGAGCAAAAATGATTCAGTCATTTATCGGGGGAATAATCTAGGGTTAGTGACAATCAATAAGTTAGACCAACTTTGTAAATATATCAAATATATAATCTATATATAAATATAGATAAAAGGAGAGGTTCAAATTTGAACAAGTTTGAAATGAAAAAAAGTAAAATTTATCGAAATTTTCAAACTGTTTAGATCAAGAGTGTATTACAAAGGAATCAATCGTTCGTATAATTTTTACAGAAAGAACAAAAGGTATGTTGCTGCCTTTTTGAAAAGGAGTAAGGATCACCGAAGTAATGTCTAAACCCAATGATTTCACAAAGCGCAAAGCAAAGACAATAAATTCCGGAACAAGGAAACACTATTTTAACTTGTCTCAACAATTGGATCAGAATGAGTAAAAAAAAAAAATAGATCCGAAAGGAGAAAAAAATAGGGTAGAGACAGCTCAAGAAATTCGAAGGATTTCCTTTCGAACTCTTTCAAAACTATTCAACTTGAGTTAGGAGTACAAATGAAATTTCTTTTTCTGTAAAGAAGGAAAAAAAGGATCAAATTACAGTCTAATTCTTTATGGATCCATTTCTATAAATTAGAAAAATTAGAATCATTTTTTCTTGAGCCGTATGAGGAGAAAACTTCCTATACGTTTCTAGGGGGGCATTTTTTATCTACATCTATCCCAATGAGCCATCTATCGAATCGTTGCAATTGATGTTCGATCCCGAAGAGAAGGAAGAGATCTTCGAAAAGTGGGTTTTTATGATCCGATAAAGAATCAAACTTATTCAAATGTTCCTGCTATTTTATATTTCCTTGAAAAAGGTGTTCAACCCACAAGAACTGTTTATGATATTTTAAGGAAGGCAGAATTCTTTAAAGAATTTCAAATTTATTTTGATAAAAAAAGAAAGGAAAAACAAGAATCATGAATAAAGAATTATACAAAGATAGGTACTAATTACTCTATCTTTGTGTAATTCTTTATTCAAAGTTTCCTCTTTTCTTTTTCTATTCATACTTCTTTATATATTCATACTTCTTTATATTTATATATTTTTTTATTTATATATTTTATATATTTTTTTTTTATTTTTTTCTTGCTTATTTTTGTGGACCCCCCTCAACAAGGGGGGTGACCTTTCTTCTTATATTTGTATTGTACCTTTCTTTTTTTTATTAATTTATTAAAGAAAGCCGCATTTTTTCTATCTCTACCTTTTCCTTATTACTTCTTTTTTTTCTGCTCAAAGTTTTATTCTTTCAAACACAATACAAATTTATATATAATTTATTTAAATTTGTTTTCTAAAAAGTCCATTCATATTGACAATGGTGTATCAAACAAATATAATTTGATCGTATATAAATAGATCTTTTTATCACCATTTCATTCCCTATTGGCTCTTTCCTTCACTTTAGTAAAATGGATGAGTTTGCTAGATTTTTTTTTATTTCGATCATATCTACACTTCATATTGATCCGGGTTGCTAACTCAACGGTAGAGTACTCGGCTTTTAATTGCGACTATGATCTTTGATCTTTTACACATTTGGATGAAGGAATTCGTCTAGACTATTGGTAGAGTTTATAAGACCGCGACTGATCCTGAAAGGTAATGAATGGAAAAAAGAGCATGTCGTAAAAAAAAAATAAAGAATAATAAAATCATAGAATAAAGAAGATTTCTAGTACTCATAATATAATATAGAACAAAAATTTTTCTTTTTATAAAATCTTTAAAGTTCAGTAAAGTATTTTTGGTCTAGTGAATAAATGGATAGAGTCTTATGGCTCCAATTCGAATAAGACAAAAAAGCAACGAGCTTCATTTCTTAATTTGAATGATTACCCGATCAAATTACTAATTATACGTTAAAAATAGATTAGTGCCTGATGTGGGAAAAGGTTCTCTTGTGAATTTTGAGTGGACCATTGATTCTTTTTTTTTTAATCCTAATTATTCTTTATTGTGGATTGGAGACGGATGTGTCTAATAAATAGTATAGTGATAAAAAAATAATCTTTTTCCAAAGTCAAAAGAGTGATTGGGTTGCAAAAATAAAAGATCTTTACCCTTTTTCTTATTGTTAGTCTAGTTATATTTAACAAGGAAAAGAAACCAAAATTGGATAGAAAGGGAAAGCAAAAAGATCTGTAGATTGGGCTCTCTGTCTCCGGGGTATATATTCTTTATTTGTTTTTACTTTTAGATAATCTTTTACTTCTTATTTTTTATTTTATTCTATTATTATTATAGTTTATTTAGTTTATTATAAAATTCTAAATAGTATTTTAGTATAAGAGAAACACAACATATGCATACGCCGTTCTGACCATATTGCACTATGTATCATTTCATAACACAAGAAGTGCCTCCCTTTTTTGGTTACAGTAGAAATGTATTTAAATGGCAGAATGACAAGGATATTTAGATTTAAAAAAGATAGATTTCGGCAACAAAACTTCCTCTATCCGATACTCCTTCAGGAGTATATTTACTCACTTGTTCTTTATCATAGTTTCAATAGTTTGATTTTTTACGAACCTGTGGAAATTCTCGGTTATGACAATAAATATAGTTTATTACTTGTGAAGCGTTTAATTACTCGAATGTACCAACAGGAATCTTTGATTTCTTCGGTGAATGATTCTAACCAAAATGGATTTTGGGGTCACAAGAATTCTTTTTCTTCTCATTTTTATTCTCAAATGATATCAGAAGTTTTTGGAGTCATTCTGGAAATTCCATTCTCATCACGATTAGTATCTTCCCTTGAAGAAAAACGAATACCAAAATCTCAGAATTTACGATCTATTCATTCAATATTTCCCTTTTTAGAGGATAAATTATCACATTTAAATTATGTTTCAGATTTACTAATACCCCATCCTATACATTTTGAAATCTTGGTTCAAATCCTTCAATGCTGGATCAAAGATGTTCCTTATTTGCATTTCTTGCGATTGTTTTTCCACGAATATCATAATTTGAATAGTCTGATTACTTCAAATAAATCTATTTACGTCTTTTCAAAAAAAAAGAAAAGATTCTTTTGGTTCCTACATAATTCTTATGTATATGAATTTGAATATCTATTCCTATTTCTTCGTAAAAAGTCTTCTTATTTACGATCAATATCTTCTGGAGTCTTTATTGAGCGAACACTATTCTTTGGAAAAATAGAATATCTTATGGTCGTGTGTTGTAATTCTTTTCAGAGGATCCTATGGTTCCTCAAAGATACTTTCATACATTATGTTCGATATAAAGGAAAAGCGATTCTGGCTTCAAAAGGAACTCTTATTCTGATGAATAAATGGAAATTTCATCTTGTGAATTTTTGGCAATCTTATTTTCACTTTTGGTTTCAACCTTATAGGATCCATATAAAGCAATTACCCAACTATTCCTTCTCTTTTCTGGGGTATTTTTCAAGTGTACTAAAAAATCCTTTGGTAGTAAGAAATCAAATGCTAGAGAATTCATTTTTAATAAATACTCTGACTAATAAATTAGATACCATAGCCCCAGTTATTTCTCTTATTGGATCATTGTCGAAAGCTCAATTTTGTACTGTATTGGGTAATCCTATAAGTAAACCGATCTGGACCGATTTATCGGATTCTGATATTATTGATCGATTTTGTCGGATATGTAGAAATCTTTGTCATTATCACAGTGGATCCTCAAAGAAGCAGGTTTTGTATCGTATAAAGTATATACTTCGACTTTCGTGTGCTAGAACTTTGGCTCGTAAACATAAAAGTACAGTACGCACTTTTATGCGAAAATTAGGTTCGGGATTCTTAGAAGAATTTTTTTTGGAAGAAGAACAATCTCTTTCTTTAATCTTCCT